AATGAAGTGCCTGATTAAAGGATTACCTTGATAGGGTAAATCAAGTAATAATATTACCTTCATTACATAAGATAGAATTAAACTATCACCCCTAGAATCAAAAACTAATGTGCATCATACACCTTAATGTAAAAAAGGTAAGCTAAATAAGCTAATGGGTTCATACCCCATTCATGGAGGTATAAATCCTCTCCTTTTTAATGATCAACAACTCTACAAAACTTCTCTTCCTATCAACATTAATGATAGGAACGATCCTGTCCATTTCATCAAACTCCTGATTTGGAGTTTGAATAGGACTAGAGATCAACTTACTCTCATTTATCCCCATACTAGCAAATAATAAAAGAATAATAATGAATGAATCATCGATTAAATATTTTATTGTTCAGGCAATAGCATCAACAATATTACTATTTTCAATCCTGTTAATTCAAATAAAATACCCCGTAGGATGAGAAAGAAAAATAATTCCGTCAATAATAATTAGATCCAGATTATTACTAAAGATTGGAGCTGCTCCATTCCATTTCTGATTTCCAGAAGTAATAAGAGCATCAACATGAATTAACTGTTTAATTCTAATAACATGACAAAAAATTGCTCCAATAATGATTTTATCATACTGTATTCAAATTGGAGTATTTATCTTCTTCATTACAATCACCAGAATTGTTATTGGAGCGATAGGAGGTCTAAATCAAACGTCACTACAACAACTTCTTGCTTATTCATCCATTAGACATATTGGATGAATAATAAGATCTCTCGTTATTAGAGAGAACGTTTGAGAATTATACTTCATTATCTATTCAATACTAAGTGTGATTTTGGTCCTAATATTCAGGCAAAAAAATTTATTCTTTATTAACCAAATTTACTCAAGAATAAATACAAAAACAGAAATCAAATTCATAATTTCTTTATCATTACTATCCTTAGGTGGGTTACCTCCATTTCTAGGATTTTTACCAAAATGAATTGTTATACAATCACTCATTGAAAACAACTTAACCATCCTAATAGCAATTATGGTTGTACTGACAACAATTACCCTATATTACTACTTACGAATCAGATTTTCAGCCCTAATTATATCCTATACAGAAAATTCATGATTAGTAAGAATTAAACACAAAAAAATAAGATTTATATTACCATTCACTGTAACAATTTCAACACTAAGATTAATTTCATCCTCAGTATTGATTTATCTTTACTAAGGACTTAAGTTAAATAAACTAATAACCTTCAAAGTTATAATTAAAAGAATAACCTTTTAGGCCTTAGTAAAGATTTACACCCCTAGAATTGCAGTCTAGAATCATAATTGAATATAAAGCCCTAAAGTTCATCAACGTGGTGAGAGAGATTAATTCCCATAATTAGATTTACAGTCTAACACCTATAAATTCAGTCATCTCACCGCAAAAATGATTATTTTCAACAAACCATAAGGATATTGGAACTCTATATTTTCTATTCGGGGCATGGGCAGGAATAGTTGGAACATCCATGAGAATAATTATTCGAACAGAACTAGGGCAACCAGGATCATTAATTGGTGATGATCAAATTTATAATGTGATCATTACAGCACATGCATTTGTAATAATTTTCTTCATGGTAATACCCATTATAATTGGTGGATTTGGTAATTGACTGGTACCATTAATAATTGGAGCACCAGATATAGCATTTCCACGAATAAATAACATAAGATTTTGACTTTTACCTCCATCATTAACCCTTCTCCTTACTTCCTCAATGGTGGATATAGGTGCAGGTACAGGATGAACAGTTTACCCCCCACTAGCAGGAGCTATTGCTCATGGAGGAGCATCAGTTGATTTAGCCATTTTCTCACTTCATCTAGCAGGAATTTCATCAATTTTAGGTGCAGTAAACTTTATTACTACAGCTATTAATATACGATCAGAAAGTATAACATTAGATCAAACACCATTATTTGTTTGATCAGTAGCCATTACTGCATTACTTTTACTTTTATCATTACCAGTATTAGCAGGAGCAATTACTATATTATTAACTGACCGAAACTTAAATACCTCATTCTTTGATCCTGCCGGTGGTGGTGATCCTATCCTCTATCAACACTTATTCTGATTCTTCGGTCATCCGGAGGTTTATATTCTAATTCTACCAGGGTTTGGTATTATTTCACACATTGTATGTCAAGAAAGAGGAAAAATTGAATCATTTGGAACACTAGGAATAATTTACGCCATATTATCAATTGGACTAATAGGATTTATTGTATGAGCACACCATATATTTACCGTAGGAATGGATGTTGATACACGAGCCTATTTTACGTCAGCAACTATAATTATTGCAGTTCCAACAGGAATTAAAGTATTCAGATGATTAGCAACATTATACGGCACAAAATTTAAATTTAATCCACCATTATTATGAGCACTTGGATTCATTTTCCTATTTACAATTGGCGGTCTTACAGGATTAGTCTTAGCAAACTCATCACTCGATATTGTATTACATGATACCTATTATGTAGTAGCCCATTTTCATTATGTTCTATCTATAGGAGCAGTATTTGCAATTATAGGAGGTATCATTCAATGATATTCATTATTTACAGGACTAACAATAAATAACACATGATTAAAAATTCAATTTACAATTATATTTATTGGAGTAAATTTAACATTCTTTCCACAACATTTTCTTGGGCTAGCAGGAATACCACGACGATATTCTGACTACCCAGATGCATATACATCATGAAATGTAATTTCAAGTATTGGATCTATAATTTCAATTGTTGGAATCATTATATTTATTGTGATTATATGAGAAAGAATAATTACAAACCGAACAATTTTATTTAGAAATAATATAAGAAGTTCAACTGAATGATTACAAAATAACCCACCAGCAGAACATAGATATTCAGAATTACCACTAATTTCTAGATTCTAATATGGCAGACTAGTGCGGTAAATTTAAGCTTTACATATAAAGATTTAGACTTTTATTAGAAAATTAAATTTATGACAACATGATCAAATTTATCACTTCAAGATAGAGCTTCACCATTAATAGAACAATTATCATTCTTTCATGATCACACTATAGTAGTTCTATTATTAATTACAGTAATTGTTACATATTCTCTCAGTTATATGTTAATTATTAATTACACAAACCGAAATATACTACATGAACATTTAATCGAAACCATCTGAACAACTCTACCAGCAATTACATTAATCTTTATTGCATTACCATCACTACGACTACTATATATATTAGATGATTCAGTTGACGCGATAATTACAATTAAAACAATTGGACGACAATGATATTGAAGTTATGAATACTCAGACTTTGAAAATGTAGAATTTGACACATATATAACATCAGAAAGAGACCTTGAAAATAATGGATTTCGCCTACTAGATGTAGATAATCGAACAATTTTACCTATAAATACAGAAGTACGAGTACTAACTAGAGCATCAGACGTTTTACATTCCTGAGCAATTCCTGCATTAGGAATTAAAATTGATGCAACCCCAGGACGACTAAACCAAGGAACATTTACAATAAATCGACCTGGACTATTTTTTGGCCAATGCTCAGAAATTTGTGGAACAAATCATAGATTTATACCAATCGTAATTGAAAGAACCTCAATCAATTTATTCATCAAATGATTATCCAACATAATTTAAGGAGTTAGTTAATATGTGCATAACACTAGAATGTCAATCTAAAATAACTAAAATTTAGTACACCTTGATCCATCAGATGACTGAAAGTAAGTAATGGTCTCTTAAACCAAATAATAGTATATTAACACATACTTCTGATGAGGAACAATTAATCTAAATCCCTCAAATATCACCACTAATATGATTTTCACTATTCATTATATTTTCCATCACATTAATCATTTTTAATCAAATAAACTTTTTCTCATTTAAACCAGAAATTATTAAAAATATAAAAAAAAGAACAATCAAAAATAAAAACTTTAACTGAAAATGATAACAAATTTATTTTCAACATTTGATCCATCAACTAATATTTTTAACTTATCATTAAATTGAACTAGAACATTTCTAGGACTAATATTAATTCCATGAATGTTTTGATTAACACCATCACGAATTAATATTATATGAAATAAATTAAATTTAACATTACATAATGAATTTAAAACCCTAATAGGAACAAACTCCTTTAATGGAACCACATTTATATTTATTTCAATCTTTATTATAATATTATTCAATAATTTCATAGGACTATTTCCATATATTTTTACTAGAACTAGACATTTAGCATTAACATTTACAATTGCATTACCAATATGAATAAGATTTATATTATTTGGATGAATTAACCACACCAACCATATATTTATACACCTAGTACCACAAGGTACTCCACCAATATTAATATCATTTATAGTATTAATTGAAACAATTAGAAATATTATCCGACCTGGAACATTAGCTGTACGAATAGCAGCAAATATAATTGCTGGTCATCTACTATTAACTTTATTAGGAAATACAGGACCATCAATAATAATAAATATAATATCACTACTTATTATTGGACAAATAATACTTTTAATCCTAGAATCAGCAGTTGCAATAATTCAAGCTTATGTATTTTCAATTCTAAGAACCTTATATTCTAGAGAAGTATATTAAACCTATGTTAACAACACATTCAAACCACCCATTCCATCTAGTAGATTATAGACCATGACCATTAACAGGAGCAATCAGAGCAATAATTCTAGTATCAGGACTAACTAAATGATTTCATATATTTAATATAAACCTACTAATTATTGGATTTAGAATTATATTACTTACAATAATTCAATGATGACGAGATGTAGTACGAGAAGGAACTTATCAAGGATTACACACAAGATTTGTCTCAATTGGATTACGATGAGGAATAATTTTATTTATTACATCTGAAGTACTATTCTTTATTTCATTCTTTTGAGCATTCTTTAGAAGAAGACTAGCACCAACAATTGAATTAGGAATACTATGACCTCCTATAGGAATTCAACCTTTTAACCCAATACAAATTCCACTACTTAATACAGCAATTCTTCTAGCATCCGGAGTAACAGTAACATGAGCTCATCATAGATTAATAGAATCAAATCATTCACAAGCATTACAAGGATTATTTTTTACAGTAATCTTAGGAATATACTTCACTATATTACAAGCATATGAATATTGAGAAGCACCATTTACTATTGCTGATGCAGTTTATGGATCTTCATTCTTTATTGCAACAGGGTTCCATGGACTACATGTAATTATCGGAACTATTTTCTTAATAACATGTTTAATTCGACATAAAATAAATCAATTCTCTCCTAGACACCATTTTGGATTTGAAGCTGCAGCATGATACTGACACTTTGTAGATGTAGTATGATTATTTTTATATATTTCAATCTATTGATGAGGTAGATAATAGATTTTCTAGTATAGTTAGTACATTTGACTTCCAATCATAAAGATTGATTATTAATCAAGAAAAACAATTATATTAATATCAATAAGAATCATGATCAGATTTTTAATTCCAATAACTGTAATAATGTTAGCAACAATTCTATCAAAAAAAACAATTTATGATCGAGAAAAAAGATCACCATTTGAATGTGGATTTGATCCAAAAAGATCAGCACGTATACCATTCTCACTACGATTTTTCTTAATTGCTGTAATCTTCCTAATTTTTGATGTAGAAATTGCATTAATTCTACCAATTGTAATTATTATAAAAACATCAAATATTATAATCTGAACTACATCTACAATATTCTTCATTATAATTCTACTAGGAGGATTATATCATGAATGAAATCAAGGAGCACTTCAATGAGCAGATTAGGGTTATAGTTAATTATAACATTTGGGTTGCATTCAAAAAGTATTGACATCTATCAATTAACCTTGATAGAATAAGAAGCGAAATATTGCAATCAGTTTCGACCTGAAAATTGGTATAATTTACCCTTATTCAATTAATTGAAGCCAAAAAGAGGCATATTACTGTTAATAATATAATTGAACTAAAGTTCCAATTAAGGGAATGTAAAGTCAATATGAAAGCTGCTAACTTTCAATATTAGCGGTTAAAATCCGTTAACATTTCTAACATTATTTATATAGTTTAAATAAAACATTACATTTTCACTGTAAAAACAATATATAAATTTATATTTATAAATATACTCAAAAATAATAAACATTTCCTTGACATCTTCAATGTCACGCTCTAATTATAAGCTATTTAAGTATTAAATAAAAAAAAACATTACCAAAATAAACATCCAAAAAATAAAAGTTAAAAGATAAATCCTATAATTTAAATCAAATCAAGACTGAATATAATTAATAAAATAAATAAATAAATAATATAAACCCTGACCACCAAGTAATTCACCTCACCCATAATCAAAAGATTTAGATGAATAATACCCAAACCTCAAAGGTAAATATATAATAAACTTAGTTGAAAGAAAAGGTATAAATCATATAGAACCAACAAATCTAACAAAAAATAAATTATCTAAAGAAAACAAACTAGATGAAAAATAAGAATTAGAAATAAGATAACCTAAATAAGAACCTAAAACAACAACAATTATTGTTAAAAATTTCAAATAATAAGGTAAAACAATTAAATGAGGGATAGGAAAAATTAATCAAGATAAAAAACTACCACCAATAACAGCAACAAATAATAAACCAATTATACCAAAAGAAATATAATAACACCTATCATCAAATGAAAAACTAGAATAAAAATTATTATCACCAGATATAGAATAATAAAATAAACGAAAAGAATAAGACGCTGTTAAACCAGTAGAAATAAAATATAAAAGGAAAATTAAAATATTAATTCATCTTAAACAAACCATCTCAAGAATTAAATCCTTTGAATAAAAACCAGCCAAAAAAGGTATACCACATAAAGATAATCTAGAAACATTAAAACAAACAGAAGTTAAAGGTATAAAATTCACAATTCCACCCATAAAACGAATATCTTGAGAATCCCTTAAATTATGAATTATTGAACCTGCACACATAAATAATAAAGCCTTAAATAAAGCATGAGTTAATAAATGAAAAAAAGCAAGTTTTGAATAACCCATAGCCAAAATTCTTATTATTAAACCAAGTTGACTTAAAGTAGAAAGAGCAATAATTTTTTTCAAGTCAAACTCTAAATTAGCGCCAAAACCAGCCATAAATATAGTTAAACAACCAACCAACAATAAAAACCAACCATAATTATATATATCAAGAATAGGACTAAAACGAATTAATAAATAAATACCAGCAGTAACAAGAGTAGATGAATGAACCAAAGCAGAAACCGGGGTAGGAGCAGCTATAGCTGCTGGAAGTCAAGAAGAAAATGGAATTTGAGCTCTCTTAGTCATAGCAGCCAAAATAATTAATAACGTAATAATTTTCATCTCTAAAGAATTCGAAATAAAATCATAATAATAAATATAATTTCAACTACCAAAATTTAACATCCAAGCAATTGAAATTAAAATAGAAACATCACCAATACGATTTGATAAAGCAGTTAACATACCTGCATTATAAGACTTTACATTTTGATAATAAATTACCAGACAATAAGAAACCAAACCTAAACCATCCCAACCTAATAAAATTCTAATTAAATTAGGACTAATAATTAAAAAACCTATTGAAAGAATAAATATTAAAACAATAATAATAAAACGATTAATATTCCTCTCACCAAACATATAATCCTCTCTATAATAAATAACCAAAGAAGAAATATATATAACAAAAGATATAAAAATTAAAGATATTCAATCAAAAATTATAGTTATAACTACTATAGAACCATTCAAACTAAAAAGCTCCCACTCAATAAAAATTCTATAATCAACCACTAGATAATAAATACCTAAAATAAAAATTAAAGTTCTTGATAAAAATAAAGAAAAAAAACTTAATGAACAAATAGAAAATAAATACACGGCCTAAGATGAAAAACTCATATCATTGATCCCACAAAACAATATTTTTATTAAAATACTTAAGCAAATTAAACAAAAAAATAACAACCCTTTAAAACTAAAACATTTAAAGGAAATCAATGTAAAAATAAAAGATGATATTCACGTAAATAACCAAGAGAAAATGTATAAACACCAGAATAATATAAACCATGTTGAGAATAAGAATATATATACAATGTATAAACAGCTCTGAAAAAGGATAAAAAAATTAACATCAAAAATCCAAAAGAAGATCAAGACATAACACTATTTAATAAACTTAATTCACCCACTAAATTTAAAGAAGGAGGTGCCGCTATATTAGAAGATCTTAAAAGAAATCACCAAAGAGACATTCTAGGTATAAAATTAATTATACCCCTATTAATTAATAATCTTCGTCTACCTAAACGCTCATAAATAATATTAGATAAACAAAACAAACCAGAAGAACATAAACCATGACCAACCATTAAAGATAAAGAACCTATACAACCTCATCAATTTATAGTTATTAAACCACCAATAACTATTCTTATATGAGCAATAGAAGAATAAGCAATTAAAGATTTTAAATCAACTTGACGAAAACAAATAAATCTAACAACTATACCCCCAGATAACCCTAAAGATAGCCAAAAATAATTAAACTTTATACCTAAATAAGAAATAATCCTCATTACACGAAAAATCCCATAACCACCCAACTTTAATAAAACACCAGCAAGAATTATTCTTCCAGAAATAGGAGCCTCAACATGAGCCTTAGGAAGTCAAAGATGAACTAAAAATATTGGTATCTTAACCAAAAAAGCCAAAACCATAAAAACATAAAACATAAAATAATAAGAACCAAAATCAAACAATAAAGGAAAATAAAGAGTATTAACGACATTATAAACCTTAAATAAAACCAATAATAAAGGTAAACTAGCAACCAAAGTATAAAAAATTAAATAAATACCAGCCTGTAAACGCTCAGGTTGATAACCTCAACCCAAAATTAATAATAAAGTAGGAACTAATCTAGATTCAAAAAAAACATAAAAAGATAATAAACTTAATCTAGAAAATGAACAAAACAACATAATTAATAATAATAAGACCATAAAAATAAAAAAATTAGAATGATAAGAAGATAAATAAATTGAACATCTAGCAGTAATTATTAAAGAACAAACTCAAAAGCTCAATAAAATTAAACTAAAAGAAAAATAATCAACACCAAAACAATATCTAATTATATTTAAATCAGAATAAGAATACATACAAAGCATAAAAATAAATCTAAATAAAAATATTAAAGAATGGATCAATCACCAACAATTATTCAATAAGCAAAGGGGAATCAAGAAAACAATTATAAATAAATACCTTAACATAAAGTTAAACCAAAAGAATTAAAAAAATCATTTCCATGAGAACGAATCATAGAAACTAAAATAGAAAGACCTAAAGCACCTTCACAAACAGAAAAAACTAAAAAAATCACTGGAAAAAAATAATCATAATCAAACTCAATTAAAAAAATAACAATTAATATAAACAAAGAAAGAATAATATATTCTAATCTTAATAAAACCATCAATAAATGCTTACGCTTAGAAGAAAAAATATAAACACCAGCAAAGTAAATTATTAAAGAAGAAAGAATAGAAAATATATACATTAGTTTTAATAGTTTAAAAAAAACACTGGTCTTGTAAACCAAAAATAAGGTCTGCCCCCACTTTTAAAACATCAGGAGTAGAAACATTCCTATCATTGATCCCCAAAACCAATATTTTTATAAACTAACTCCTGAAATGGTTAAAATAATAATTATAACTTTATCAAATGTAATAAATATTAACTTTATTAAATTAAACCATCCCATATCTATAATAATTTTAATTATTTTACAAACAATTCTAGTTGGATTAATGATAGGAGTAATGATAGAAAGATTTTGATTATCATATATTTTATTCTTGACATTCCTAGGTGGAATATTAGTTTTATTCATTTACATTACAAGAATTGCATCAAACGAAATATTCCAAATCAAATCAGTTATAATAATTTTCACTTTAATAGCATGAACAATTATTACATTAATATTAATTTATATGAATAAAATAATATTTATTGATTTAATAAAAAACACAGAAACAATAAATATTAATAATTTAATTAATTATCAAGAAATAACAATATCTTTAGAAAAACTATATAACAAACCAAATTTTATCATTACAATAATAATAATAATCTATTTGTTTATTGCACTACTAGCAGTAGTTAAAATTACTAATATTAATCAAGGACCTATTCGTAAAATAAGATAATACTAATGAATAAACCATTACGATTAAGACATCCATTAATTAAAATTTTGAATAATTCATTAATTGATTTACCAGCACCAACAAATATTTCATTCTGATGAAATTTTGGATCATTATTAGGAATATGTTTAGTGATTCAAATCGTGACAGGATTATTTTTAGCTATACATTACACATCAAATATTGAAATAGCATTTTCAAGCGTTATTCATATCTGCCGAGATGTAAATAACGGATGAATTATTCGAACATTACATGCAAATGGAGCGTCTATATTCTTCATCTGTATTTATCTTCATGTAGGACGAGGAATTTATTATGGATCATACATATATATACATACATGAATAATTGGAACATTAATTTTATTTCTAGTTATAGCAACTGCATTTATAGGATATGTTTTACCTTGAGGGCAAATATCATTTTGAGGTGCAACAGTAATTACAAATCTATTATCAGCAATTCCATATTTAGGATCAGATTTAGTTCAATGAGTTTGAGGAGGCTTCGCTGTTGACAATGCAACATTAAATCGATTTTTTACATTTCATTTTGTACTACCATTTATTATTGCAGCTATAGCTGCAATCCATTTATTTTTTTTACATCAAACAGGATCAAATAATCCTTTAGGATTAAATAGAAATACTGAAAAAATTCCATTTCACCCATATTTTACATTTAAAGACTTAATTACTATTGTAATAACATCATCAATATTAATTATATTATGCTTAATTGATCCATATTTATTAGGAGATCCAGACAATTTTGTACCAGCAAATCCTTTAGTAACCCCTATTCATATTCAACCTGAGTGATACTTTCTATTTGCATATGCGATTTTACGATCTATTCCTAACAAATTAGGTGGTGTTATTGCATTATTTTTATCAATTAGAATTTTAATAATTTTACCGTTCTATAATAAAACACCATTTCGAGGAATTCAATTCTATCCTATTAACCAAATTTTATTTTGAATTATAGTAGTAGTTGTATGCTTATTAACATGAATTGGTAAACGTCCAGTTGAAGAACCTTATATTATAACAGGACAAATTCTAACAATCATTTACTTTATTTATTTTCTAATTAATGCCCATGTATCAAATATATGAGATAAACTAATTAAAGAATAATTATTAAGTTAATTAGCTTAGGAAAAGCATATGTTTTGAAAACATAAAACTAGAAGTTTAACTCTTCTATTAACTTGTAAATTCTCAAAAAATTTCACTAAATAAATGAAATTAATAAAATCTTTAACCCAATATAAAAAATAAAAAAATTTAAAGACAAAGGTAAAAAACTCCTTCAAGCCAAATATATTAATTTATCATAACGAAAACGGGGTAAAGTTCCACGAACCCAAATAAAACTGAATGATATAACAGCTAATTTAATAAAAAAAATAAAAGAATAGAAATCACCTCCTAAAAAAATTAAAGACAATAATATACTTATAAAAACAATTCTAGTATATTCAGCTAAAAAAATTAAAGTAAATCCACCAGCACCATACTCAATATTAAACCCAGAAACTAATTCAGATTCACCTTCAGCAAAATCAAAAGGAGTACGATTAGTTTCAGCTAAACATGAAGCAAAACAAGAAAAAAATAAAGGAAAAGAAATAATAATAAACCAACAATAAAATTGATAATTCATAAAATCAAATATATTAAAACTACCAATTAAAATAATTAAAGATAATAAAATTAAAGCCAATCTTACTTCATAAGAAATAGTCTGAGCAACTGAACGTAAAGAACCTAATAAAGAATAATTTGAATTAGAAGATCAACCAGCAATTATTACAGTATAAACACCTAATCTAGTACAACATAAAAAAAATAAAAATCCATAAGAAAAAGAACACATATAAGTTAAATAAGGAAAAATTACTCAAACAATTAAAGAGATTATTAGATTAAAAATAGGAGATAAATAATAAAATAAATAATTAGATATAATAGGAATTGGCTGTTCCTTACAAATCAATTTAATTGCATCACTAAAAGGCTGAGGAATACCATAAAATCCAACCTTATTAGGACCCTTACGAATTTGAATATAACCTAAAACCTTTCGTTCTAATAAAGTTAAAAAAGCTACACTAATTAAAACACAAATTACTAAAAGAAAAAAATTTAAAATAAATATTAATAAATCATAAAGTATCAATACTATTTGTAGAAAAAATCTACATAAATGAATTCTAAATTCAATACATTAATCTGTCAAAATAGTAATAATTAATTTAAATCAATAATAAAAAAGTATTTCGTTCATATGGTCCTTTCGTACTAATATAAACAATATTTCTTAAGATAGAAACCGACCTGGCTCACGCCGGTCTGAACTCAGATCATGTAAGAATTTAAAGGTCGAACAGACCTAATTTCTAGACTCCTACACCTAGAATTTATCTTAATCCAACATCGAGGTCGCAATCTGCTTTGTCGATATGAACTCTCAAAAACAATTACGCTGTTATCCCTAAGGTAACTTAATCTTATGATCATAAATTATGGATCAAAATAAACATAAATCAATGATTTAATAATAAAGAGTTTATCTATTCTTTATGTCACCCCAACAAAACATTATTATTAAATATAAAAAGATAATCTAAAAATTATATAAAAGTAAAATGTAAAGCTCTATAGGGTCTTCTCGTCTTAAAGAAAAATTTAAGCCTTTTAACTTAAAAGTTAAATTTTATATATTATTAAGAGACAGTTAACTTCTCGTCAAACCATTCATTCCAGCCTCTAATTAAGAGACTAATGATTATGCTACCTTTGCACGGTCAAAATACCGCGGCTCTTTAAAAACTTGTCAGTGAGCAGGTCAGACCTCAAAATATAATCAAGAGGCCATGTTTTTGATAAACAGGCGGAAATATAAACTTTGCCTAATTCCTTATAATAAATTAACAAAATTAACTACTATAAACAAAATAAATATACTAATTCTATCATTATTACAAAAATTTCAAAATTAAATTTTACATCTCAATATAAAACCTAAAATAATTATAAAATCAAATTAAATAATAATGAACTAAAACGTAATCTTAAAGATAGCTGATTTAAAGCTTACTATTTTATTTTAAATTAATAAATTATAGGATTTAATTCTTAGAGCTTATCCCCTAAAAAATAAATAAGTTAATATTTATAATTAAAAAATTAAATATAAACAAATAAACTATAAAAAATTAAACTTTTTCTCAAGAAACTAGATATTTTAGTAAACGAATAACATTTCATTTCCACAATCAACTCTTTAATAATTATGAAACATTAAATAAAAATTGATTGTAAATCAAACTAAATCGAGAATAGTAAATAAATACTAAAAATTTAATAAACCCTGATACAAAAGGTACAATAAATAAAATTTACTTTTCAAAACTTATATAATATTTCATAATCCAATTACATTACTAATAAACTATAATATAAAAAATCAATTCTACAAAATATACTTAGACAAAAAAAGATAAAATTATTTCTATTAAAAATCTTAATAAACAAAAAAATAACATAATATACAAAATATCAAAACATTCTGAATTGCACAGAAATAATTTTCAGCGTAAATGAAATACTTTACTAATAAGCTCTGTTTTGATCTTACTAGATACACTTTCCAGTACATCTACTATGTTACGACTTATCTCATTTAATTCTTAATTAACTCAACATAAATCCTGAATTAATAACTAATAACGAGAGTGACGGGCGATGTGTACACACCTAAGAGCCAATATCAATTAAATTAAATAAATTAAATTACTATCAAATCCACCTTCATTAACAGATTTCAATATTAAATCCATAATAAACAAAAATTTATTGTAACCCATCTTCCCTTGATTATAAGCTGCACCTTGACCTGAAATAATTTATAATTATAGATTCAGAAAATTATAACTCTAAAAAGATCTTCTGATAACGGAGATATACAAACAAATAAATCAAGTAAAATTAATCGTGTATTATCAATTACGAGACAGGCTCCTCTGAATGGAATAAGATACCGCCAAATTCTTTGGATTTCAAGATCTTAACTAATACTATCCGGGTAAGTAAAATTAACACTTAAAATAATAGGGTATCTAATCCTAGTTTATTATTTAAGTTTCACAGATTCATAATAAGAGTCATAAAAAAATTTTAAATTTCACCTCATAAATATATAATTAAACCCTAAAATACTAATAACTATTTTAACCAAAAATATTCACTTGCATTAATCGTATAACCGCGGCTGCTGGCACGAATTATGCCAATACTAAATCAATTACTAATTCCAAAATCACTTGATAATTAAATTAAATTACTGCAAATATAAAACATTCAGTAAAACAAAGCTCGCATATAATATAAAGAAAAAGTGAATAAATAAGCAAGAATAAAACTTTCAAAAACCCCGAGACCGAACATATACAGTAAAATTCTAATTTATAAATTCAAGATAATAAAAATATTAAGAAATAAGATACAAATTAATTATTAAAAAGTCAAATAAAATCAGAAATTATACCCACATTCATCAACAACAACCTCTCTTTATATATAAATAAATATGAATATGGAACTTGTATCCTGGTAAATGTTTTATATTATCTTATTCTATTATTTAATCTTTCTTTTCATTAATTATAAAGAAAGATTAAATAATATAAATTATTTAACTTAATATAATCTAATCTTTAACGGTATACCTATTTATCTGTAATTAAATATGTTGAAATATATAATATATATATTTATATAAAATAAATTTAATTATATAAAATAGTTAATATATACCTATATTTAATATAACTTAATTATATTAATATAATACTATATTCAGTTAAATACTTATATTGTTTATATCCTATATTAATAATAATAAATATTTGTCTATATTAATATAAATACTTTAATATATAATAATTTCTCTTTCCCCTAAAAAATAGGTCGCTACAACTTTTGATAAGAATGTGAATTATAATAATATCTTATTGACATATAAATCTTACTTATAACGATATATGGAATTAAATGTAATATATTAAAGTAAATCATTTATATTAAATAATAAATAATAAAATAAAAGCAAGTCAAAATTAGAATGCAAATTTTATTTCACCAGATGCATTTACGTAAAAAGTGAATTTTAAATAGTAACTTTCAATTTATATACTAAATAATAATGGAAAC